TTTTCCCATCACTGACTTTTAAGTCGTTTTAGATTATATTCATAAATAGACTTTTTAGATTTTTTTTCAATGAAAAAAATTTTCAAAAATTGGCGATTTATTAGGTTTTTCATTGAATTTAAAAATTGAAAAACCCCGTTCATGGCGATGTCGGCAACTTTTTTTCTTACTATTTGGGGTTGCCTCCAAGTAAACCCCATCAAATTGGCCATTTTTTTGAAAAATTTTCTATCCCGTTTTTTTTTTTTAGTAAAAATTTACTTATTATATATCTATAATTATTTATATATATATAAGAGTTATATCAGTATATACTAATCTATCTATCCGATTCGAGATATATCTCACGTCGTATAAGATCATCCTAATGATTTGAGCTGCTAATATTGAGTTAATTGTTAAAAAATAATATATAAGTATACGAAAAGTGATTAATATATCCTTTTCGACTGAATATCCAGTCCTAACTTTAGAGAGGGAGAAGAGATACAAATAATAAGAGCTTTCAACGATACCAATACTGGGTGTGTTTCGTATATTTATATATATATAAATTATTTAATAATTAATTTAAATTTATTATAAATATATAAAGTGAATAAATCTTTTAAATAAATTAAATAATTAAAGATTGGTATTTATTAATTATTAATAATTAAATTATAATAGATGTATAATCTAGTAATATAAATATAAAATTAATGGATTATTATAAATGTAAATTTTTAACAACAAAACCTAATGTATTTTAGTAATGGGAAAAGTTAAATATAATTAGTATAAATTATCATTGTGTGAATAGATTTCTATTAGAAATATATTCTAAATATAGTGAAAATCAATTGTTATTTCTATATTTACTATTGTTGATTTGTTGAAGAATATTAATTTTTTGAAAAAAAATTAAATTTGAGTTATGTAATAAATTAAAGTCTTTTTTTTAATTTTATTAAAATGATTACTTATGTTGATTTTTTCTGATTTTTTTAGATTTTATTAGTAAAATTCCATGAATCTGGGTTTCAATTTTTTGAAAAAAGTAGTTTTTTTCATTGATGGGGTTTTTAAAGAGTTAAATAATTAAAGTAAAAAATTTAAAAAAAAAATTGAAAATTTGTTTGAATTTTATATTGAAATTTTTTAAAAAAAAATACAATGAAAATCTTCAATAAGATTAAAAAAAAGTAAAAATTCGGAAGTCTAATTTATTATGGCTTGTTTTTTTTACCTTTTTTTTTCAATGAATTGTTCCAATAAACGCTTTTTTGGGTCTCTTGGAGATTGCTCAGAAGTAATAAATTTTAGTAAACAAAAAAATGAAAAAAAATTAATGTTGGGATTTTATTTATAGTTAATTTATTGTTGTAAAAAACGAATTTTTAAAAATTCAAAATTTTGAAAAATTTGTAAATTTTAAAAATTTTTAAATAACTATGGGTATTTTTCCAACAGTTTTTTTGGGGTTCGATTTTTAAAATTTCAAAAATTGAAAAAAAAAATTTTTAAAATTTGGGTTTAATTTTTATTTAATGGGAAAAATGGTTTACTAATTTGGGTATTATTTTAGGGTTAAAATGGGAAACTTTAAAAAATAATTTATAGTTTATTTTTATTTAATGGGATATTCTATATAAAGTTGTATAATAATTTTATAATTTTGGGAAATTGTAGAATTAGGGGAAATAACTTTAGAATGATTTGGGTTTAATTTTTATTTAATGGGTAAAATAATCTATAAATTTGGAGGCTGTTTTAGAGATTTAAATGGGAAATTTTAAAAAACAGTTTTAAATTTAATTAATCAAAATGTAGCTTATTTTAAGTTAATGGGATATTTTATATAAAGTTGTATAATAATTTTATAATTTTGGGAAATTGTAGAATTAGGGGAAATAACTTTAGAATGATTTGGGTTTAATTTTTATTTAATGGGTAAAATAATCTATAAATTTGGAGGCTGTTTTAGGATTTAAATGGGAAATTTTAAAAAACAGTTTTAAATTTAATTAGTTAAAATGGGTCTTTTAAAAAAAAATTATGTATAAATTTATATTAAGTTTAATAATTTTATAATTATAAAATTAATATGAAAATTTTCATTAAAATTTGAATTTTAATTAATTTTTAAATTATAAAATTATCTTTAAAAGTAATGGGAAAATGAAAAGATAATTTATACTAATTATATTTAAATTGTTTGAATGTAGTTTTTATTTAAAATTTATTTAAAAAGAAAATTTTAATTAAAGAAAATTTTCTTAAGGAAAGTTTACTAAATTTAATTAACATTATGAATAATATTGAATAAGTCTTTTTTCTATAATAATTTTTATCGATATTTAATTATAGTATTTTGTATATGTATATATTTAGAATTTATACGAATTTTGATTTAGATTTATTTTATAGTAGTTTATAGTTTTAATTATTAAATAATTTTAGAATTAGTAATATATTTAGTATTTGCTAATTTTGTGCCAGCAGCAGCGGTTAAACAGAAAATGCAATATATATTTTTTAGTTATTAATTAATAGAAAATTTTAAAAATTATAAATTGAATTTTAAGGTGAAATTTAAATTTAATATTATTTTTATTTTTATTTTATGAAGTTAAGAAATTTTTTTTTAAACTAGGATTAGATACCCTATTATTTAAAATGTAAGATATGAAACTAAGTGATTAATAGTTAAGTTCTTTAAAGCTAAATAATTTGGCGGTATTTTAAACTTTTCAGAGGAACCTGTTCTGTAAATGATAATCCACGCTTGAATGAACTTAAATTAGAAATTTTTATATCGTCGTTATTAAACATTTTTAAAGAATTTAATGTTTAAAATTTTTTATTAGAGAGTAAATCAGATCAAGGTGAAGTTTATATTTAAGAAGAAATGGGTTACAGTATATTTTATTTTTGGATTTTAAATTTGAAAAATTTTATGAAATTGGATTTGAAAGTAATTAGTTATACTTTTTTCTAATGATTAAGCACTAAAATATGTACATATTGCCCGTCGCTTTCACTTAATATGGAATAAGTCGTAACATAGTAGATTTACTGGAAAGTGTATCTAGAAGGATAAATCAATTTAGAGCTTGAATAAGCATTTTATTTACATTAAAATGATAATTTTTATAAATTTGAATTGAATTAAAATTTTTATTAAATTTATATGTTTATTTTATATTAATTAAAATATTAAAAATTTTATTAATTTTAAAGAAAAAATTTAATTTATTATATTGTATTAGTACTGAAAAGGAATATTTTAAAATTATAAAAAGAAATATTATTGTGTACCTTGTGCATCAGGGTTTATTAAATAATTATTAATAATTTATTTATTTCGAATTTAAAAGAGCTAATTTTATATAAATTTTATTGTGTAAAAAATATTTATAATATAAAGTTAGTAATGAAATGTTAATCGTTTTTAAATATATCTAATTTTTTAAGAAAAAAATTTAATTTTATTAATAAATTTAAATTATTTATTTTATAAATGATTTAATTTATTATTAAATATTTTAAGGGATAAGCTTTAAATTAAATATTAATAACTAAATTTGTATTTAAATAATTAATGGGATTAAAAATTTCTATTGTTAAAATTTTGTAAAAATTTATTATTTTATAAATATTATTTTTATTTAGTTTTATTTTTTTATTAAAATAAATTATTTAATATTTAAATTATTGAAATAATGATAAAATTAGTATTGTTTATTATAAAATTATAATTTATATGATAAGATTAAATAAAGTAATTCGGCAAATATATTTTTCACCTGTTTATTAAAAACATCTCTTTTTGATAATAATTTAAAGTAGGGCCTGCCCACTGAGTAATTGAAGGGCCGCAGTATTTTGACTGTGCAAAGGTAGCATAATCACTAGTTTTTTAATTGAAAGCTTGTATGAATGGTTTGATGAGAAAATAACTTTCTATGTTTAATTTAAAGAATTTTATTTTTAAGTTAAAAAGCTTAAATTTTTTTAATAGACGAGAAGACCCTATAGAGTTTAATTTTTCTTAATTTAATTAAAATTTTTGGAATTTTAAAATTTTAATTTTTAAAAAAAATTTGATTGGGGTGATTGAAAAATTAAAGAAACTTTTTTTTTAAAAAAACATTAATTTATGATTAATTGATCCATAAAAATGATTAAAAGAATAAATTACCTTAGGGATAACAGCGTTATTTTTTTTTAGAGTTCAAATCGAAAGAAAAGATTGCGACCTCGATGTTGGATTAAAGTTAATTTTAGGTGTAGAGGCTTAAAAATTTGGTCTGTTCGACCATTGAAACTTTACATGATCTGAGTTTAGACCGGTGTGAGCCAGGTCGGTTTCTATCTTTATATGAATAATAAATTTTAGTACGAAAGGACCAAATTTATAATTTATAATTTATAATTTTGAATAAAATTATTATTTTGGCAGAATAGTGCAATTGATTTAGAATCTTTTTATGTATATTTATACAAATAATAATTGATTTTATTTTAATATTAATAATATTTTTTTTGTTGATTATTAGTTTATTGGTAGGTGTTGCTTTTTTAACTTTGATAGAACGTAAAATTTTAGGCTATATTCAAATCCGAAAAGGTCCTAATAAAGTAGGATTTTTAGGTATTTTACAACCTTTTAGAGATGCTTTGAAATTATTTAGAAAAGAGCAAATTTTTCCTTTTATATCTAATACATTAATTTTTTTTTTTTCTCCAATTATAAATTTAGTTATATCTTTAATTTTATGATTAAGAATTCCTTTTTATTGTTATTTATTTAATTTTAATTTATCAGTAATATTTTTTTTGAGTATCTCTAGTTTAAGAGTTTATAGAATTATAATATCAGGTTGGTCTTCTAATTCAAATTATTCTTTATTAGGGAGATTACGGGCAGTTGCTCAAACTATTTCTTATGAAGTAAGTATGTTTTTAATTTTTTTATCTTTTTTAATTTTCATTTTATCTCTTAATTTGTATAGGTTTTATTTTTTTCAAAAATATATTTGATTAATTTTTTTAAATTTACCTTTAAGGTTTTTATGATTAATTTCAAGATTAGCTGAAACTAATCGTACTCCCTTTGATTTTGCAGAAGGTGAATCTGAATTAGTTTCTGGATTTAATGTAGAATATAGAGGATTTGGATTTGCCTTTATTTTTATAGCAGAATACGCTAATATTTTGTTTATAAGTTTAATTAGAGTATTAATTTTTTTAGGCGGGGATTTTAATTCTTATTTTTTTTTTTTAAAATTATTATTTTTATCTTTTATATGAATTTGAATTCGAGGAACTTTTCCTCGTTATCGTTATGATAAACTAATATATTTATCATGGAAGGTTTTTTTACCTGTTTCTTTAAATTATTTTTTATTTAATTTTAGTTTAATGATATTTATATTGGTTTATATTATGTAGTTAATTATTTTTAGTAAAAATCAATAGAATTAGTTAATTCTTTCTTATATTTTCAAAATATATGCTTAACAAGCTCATTGATTAATTTTGTTTAAATATAGTAATATCTCAAATTTTATAAATAAAAGCATTTAAGAAAAAATATATAAAATATATAAAAGTTAAAATTTGTCCTATTAAGATATATGGATCTTCTACAGGTTTAGCTCCAATTCATGTTAAAAGAATAATAATTACAATAAAGATTCAAAATATAAATTTATTAATTAAATAGAATCTATTATTTTTAATTATTTTTTTGTTAATAAATGGTAAAAAGTATAAAATGGCAATTGACATAAATAAAGCAATTACTCCTCCTAGTTTATTTGGAATTGAACGTAGAATAGCATAAGCAAATAAAAAGTATCATTCTGGTTGAATATGAACAGGTGTAGATAAAGGATTAGCCGGAATAAAATTATCAGGATCTCCTAAAATATAGGGATTTAAGATAATAATATTTATTAAAAATAAAATTATTATTAGGAATCCAAAAATATCTTTAAGTGAAAAATAAGGGTGAAAAGAAATTTTATCTAAATTAGAGTTAGTTCCTAAGGGATTATTAGAACCTGTATTATGTAAAAATAATAAATGGATTATAACTATAGCAGAAATAATGAAAGGTAAAATAAAATGAAATGAATAAAATCGTATTAAAGTTGCATTTCTTACAGCAAATCCTCCTCATAGTCAAATAACAATCGAATTTCCTAAGTAAGGAATTGCTGATAAAAGATTAGTAATTACTGTTGCTCCTCAAAATGATATTTGTCCTCAAGGTAGAACATAACCAAGGAAAGCAGTAGCTATAGTTAATAGAAGAATTGTTGTTCCTGTAATTCAGGTATTAAAAAGATTATAAGAACCATAATAAAGACCACGTCCTACATGAATATATAAACAAACAAAAAATATTGATGCTCCATTTGCATGTATATTACGAATTAGTCAACCTAGATTAACATCTCGGCAAATATGGGAAACTCTATTAAAAGCTAATTCAATATTGGCACAATAATGTATAGTTAAAAATAATCCTGTAATAATTTGAATAATTAAGCATAATCCTAATAGAGATCCTAAATTTCATATAAAAGAAATATTAGAAGGAGTAGGAAGATCAATTAATGCATTATTTAAAATTTTTATTATTGAGTTTTTTTTACGAATAGGTATTTTCATATTTAATTTGTTTTAGTGGTCCAAAATTTAATTTAGTAATTTTTACAATAGCAATTATAGTAACTAGTAAATAGAAAATTGTAATAATAAAAATGTTAGAATTTGGAAAATTTAAAAATTTAGATATATTAAACTTAAAATTTTCTTTATTTATAAAATTATAGGTTAATTCATTATTTAAGTTAAATTGATTTAAGTAAAAATTATTAGTTTGTGAATAAATATATATAAATAATATTAAAATTATTATAATAAATATAATATTATTATAATTAAATTTTTCATTTGAAGCAATTCTTGTTATATAAATGAATAATACTAATAATCCACCAATTATTACAAGAATTAAAATATAAGAAAATCAAAAATTTGATCTTATTATTCCTAAAATCAAACATGTTAAAATAGTATGAATTAAGATTAAAAATCCTATTGATAAAGGATGTTTTAATAAAATCATTAAGGTTGAGGTTATTAATAATAAGAATATTTCAGAGGGTAGTTTAATTTAAAATATTAATTTTGGAGATTAAAGATATTAATTTTCCTCTGATATTTTAAAAGAATTAAATCTTATTTTTGGTTTACAAGACCAATATTTTTATTAAATTATTAAAATGATAATTTATTATTTTTATATTTTTATAATTAGAATGTTTAGATTTTCTTTAAATCGTAAACATTATTTAACTGTTTTATTGAGAATAGAGTTTGTAATTTTAGTTTTATATATATATATATATATTTATATAAAAAGTTATAATTATGAATTATATTTTGTATTAATTTTTTTAACTTTTAGAGTTTGTGAAAGAGTTTTAGGTTTGGCTTTGTTAGTTGCTATAATTCGTTCTTATGGAAATGATTATTTTTGTTCTTTAAATGTTTTATGATAATCGTGTTTTTTTATATTTTTATAATTCCTTTATGTTTTTTACGTAAATATTGATTAATTAAAAATTTAGTAGTTTTGTATAGGTTTATATTTATAATAAAAAATACTTTTTTATTTTATAGAAATATTTCTTATTTTTTAGGGTATGATTTTTTATCTTATTTTTTAGTTTTACTTAGAATATGGATTTTATTTCTTATAATTATAGCTAGAGAAAAAATTTTTAAATTTAATGATTATTGCGAATTATTTTTACTTTTATTAGTTATTTTATTTTTATTTTTACTTTTAACTTTTTTTTCAATAAATATATTTATATTTTATTTTTTTTTTGAATCAAGGTTAATTCCTATTTTAATTATGATTATAGGTTGAGGTTATCAACCTGAACGAATTCAGGCAGGTTTATATATGTTTTTTTATACTATTGTAGCTTCTTTACCTATATTATTATTTATTTTTTTTTATTATAGAAAATTTTATTGTTTAGATTTAAATTTTTTAGTTTGTCATTTTTCCAGAGTTATTTTATATTTTATAATATTAATAGTATTTTTAGTTAAATTACCTATATTTATATTTCATCTTTGACTTCCTAAGGCTCATGTTGAGGCTTCGGTTGCAGGATCAATAATTTTAGCCGGTATTATATTAAAATTAGGGAGTTATGGGTTAATGCGATTTTTACAAATATTTATATATTTAGGAGTAAAAATTAACATTTTTTTTATTAATCTATCTTTATTAGGAGGGGTAGTTATTTCTTTAACTTGTTTACGTCAAAGAGATTTAAAATCTTTAATTGCTTATTCATCAGTAGTCCATATAGGTTTATTATTAGGAGGTTTAATGACTTTAAGAGTTTGAGGAATAGTAGGGTCTTTAGTAATAATATTAGCTCATGGGTTGTGTTCTTCAGGATTATTTGTGTTAGTAAATTTAAATTATGAACGATTTATAAGACGTAGAATTTATATTAATAAAGGTATATTAAATATTATACCTTTAATTTCTTTATGATGATTTTTATTAGTTATTAGAAATATAGCTGCGCCTCCCTCTTTAAATTTATTAGGTGAAATTATACTAATTAATAGATTAATTAATTATTCTTATTATAGAATATTATTTTTAATTTTAATTTCATTTTTTAGAGCTGCTTATTGTTTATATTTATATTCTTATAGTCAGCATGGTTCTTACTATAGTGGAATATTAAATTATTTAAATATTTCATTTCGTGAATTAAATTTAATTTTAATACATTGGTTTCCATTAAATTTAATTTTATTAAAAAGAGATTATTTTTATATTTATTTGAATAGTTTATTTAAAATATCGATTTGTGGTATCGAAGAAATTAATTTTAATTTCAAATAATTTTAATTTTAAATTTATACTTAATTATATTATTTATATTATTTATTAGTATATTAATTATAAGATTTTATTTAATATTTATAGATAAAGTATTTTTTATTGAATTTAATTTATTTAATTTGAATTCTTTGTCAATTGAATATTTATTATTTTTTGATTGAATATCTAGATTATTTATATCTTTTGTGTTATTAATTTCTTCAATGGTAATTTATTATAGTAATAAATATATAGCTGAAGATTTAAATATTATTCGATTTAATATATTGGTTTTATTGTTTGTATTTTCTATAATATTAATAATTATAAGTCCTAATTTAATTTCTATTTTATTAGGATGAGATGGATTAGGGTTAGTTTCTTATTGTTTAGTTATTTACTATCAAAATTTAAAATCTTATAGAGCAGGAATATTAACAGCTTTATCTAATCGTATTGGGGATGTGGCTTTATTAATAGCTATTGCTTGAATAATAAATTATGGAAGATGAAATTTTTTAATTTATTTAGAATATTATAATTTAGATATAAATTTAAAAATTGTAGGATTTTTAATTTTAATTGCTGCTTTTACTAAAAGAGCTCAAATACCTTTTTCTTCATGGTTACCTGCTGCTATAGCAGCTCCTACACCTGTTTCAGCTTTAGTTCATTCTTCTACTCTTGTAACAGCTGGTGTTTATTTATTAATTCGTTTTCATTTTTTAATAATAGATTTTACAAAGATTGTATTATTTATTGGTTTAATAACAATATTTATATCTGGATTAAGAGCTAATTTTGAGTATGATTTAAAAAAAATTATTGCTTTATCTACTTTAAGTCAATTAGGTTTAATATTTACTATTTTAGGATTAGGGAGATTTGAATTAGCTTTTTTCCATCTATTAATTCATGCTTTATTTAAAGCTTTATTATTTATATGTGCTGGAAATTTTATTCATTTAATAGGGAATTGTCAAGATATTCGTTATATAGGAAGATTAATTTATAAAATTCCTACAACTATTGTTTATTTTAATGTAAGAAATTTATCATTGTGTGGTATACCATTTTTTTCAGGATTTTATTCTAAGGATTTAATTATAGAATTTTATTCTATGGGAAATTTAAGATTGTTTATGTACACAATGATATATTTATCTTTGGGTTTTACTGTTTCTTATACTTTTCGTTTAATTTATTATTTAATATATTCAGATATAAATTTATTTAGTTTAAATAGAATTAAGGAAGAATTTGATTCTATACTTTATAGAATAACATTAATATTTATTATTGTAGTTTTTTCTGGAAGAATATTAATATGAATATTATTTAAAAATCCTTATTTAATTATTTTACCTTTTTTTATAAAAATTTTTACTTTATTAATAATTATATTAGGGGCAATAATTGGATTAGAAATTTCTAAATTTAGATTAACTTATAATTTTATATTTAATTATAATTTTAAACAGTTAACCTTTTTTTCTAGAATGTGATATTTACCTAATATTTCAACTTTAGGTATTAATTATTTTTTTTTATTTATAGGAAAAAATAATTTAAAATATTTTGATCAAGGATGATTAGAATATTATGGAAGGCAAGGATTGTTTTATTATTTAAAGAATTCTTCTGTTTTATTACAATATTTATTTAAGAATAATTTAAAAATTTTTTTAATTATAGTTATAGGTTGAATTTTTATTTTATTAATTTTAAATTTTTACTTGAATAGCTTATAAAGAGCATGATATTGAAGATATCAAGGAAATTGTTAATTTTCAAGTATTTACAAGATTTAATCTTTTTTTATAATGAAAATATAATGTTTTAAATAAACTATATAAATAGAAATATTAACATAATTGCTAAGTATTAAGTTAGAAGCTTAAAAATATATTTCTTTAATTGGAGAATTCTCATTGAAATCATTAACAGTGATTTACCTCTTTTTGGTTTCAATTAATTTTAAATAAGGATAATAAAATTATCAAATTTTTAGGTCGAAACTAACTGCAATTTGCTTCTTATTTAAGATAAACTGATTTTCAGTATTTTTTAAATGCAAATTAAATGTTAATTTAACTATTATCCTAAATAGATCAATTTAAAGCTCCCTGATTTCATTCATGGTATAAACCTAAAATTAAAATAATAATAAATAAAGAAACATTAAATGAAAATAAATAAATTTTAGTAATTTTAAATGAGTAAATAAAAGGAATAATTAAAATAATTTCTACATCAAAAATTAAAAAAATTAATGCAATTAAAAAAAAATGGATTGAGAAGGGTAAACGGGCCGAATTTTTAGGGTCAAATCCACATTCAAATGGTGATCTTTTTTCTCGATCTATATATGTTTTTTTTGAAATTAATATAGAAATAATTGTAAGAAATATTGCTAGAACAATAGTTATTAAAGTTAAAAATAAAATTATTATAATTATTTATACTAGTTAATAATAGATTTTTTGATTGGAAATCAATTGTAATTTTTATACTATATAAATAGCTTCCTCATCAGTAAATAGAAAGATAAAGGAATAATCAAACAACATCAACAAAATGTCAATATCAGGCTGCTGCTTCAAATCCGAAATGATGATTTAATCTAAAATGATTTGCATTTAATCGGATTAGGCAAACTCTTAAAAATGTTGATCCAATAATTACATGAAGGCCATGAAATCCAGTTGATAAAAAAAATCTTCTCCCGTATACTGAATCAGCTATTGAAAAAGGTGCTTCTAAATATTCAATTCCTTGAAGTATAGAAAAATATAAACCTAAAAAGATTGTAATTATTAATCTTTGAATTGATTGATTAAAATTATTTTCTATTATTCTATGATGAGTTCAGGTAATTCTTAATCCAGAACTTAGAAGAATTAAAGTATTTAAAAGAGGAATTCTTCTAGGATTAAAGGTGTTAATTCTTTTAGGAGGTCAGATTATTCCTAATTCAATTGAAGGTGAAAGGCTTCTATGATAAAATATTCAAAAGAATCTAATAAAAAAAAAAATTTCAGATATAATAAAAAGAATTATTCCTCATCGTATTCCTATAGTTACTAAAAAAGTATGATTTCCTTGATAAGTTCTTTCTCGAACGACGTCACGTCATCATTGAAATATAATTAATAATAATAATATATTTCTAATTATTAATAAGTTAGAATTAAATAAATGGAATCATTTAATTATTCCAATTATAGTTGTTATTGCTCCTAAAGCTCCTAATACAGGTCAGGGACTATAATCTACTAAGTGAAAGGGATGATTTTTTGTCATTTTAAGTTTCTCTAGAATAAAGGGTTCTTAAGATTGTAAATACATATGATTGAATGATAGCTACTGCTAGTTCAAGAATAATTAGTAAAAGTTGAATTAAAATAACTAGTATAATTAATATGTCAACCTTAGGTCCTGTATTTCCTAATAATGTTATTAATAAATGACCAGCAATTATATTTGCTGATAATCGAATTGCTAAAGTTCCTGGTCGAATAATATTTCTAATAGTTTCAATGCAAACTATAAAAGGTATAAGAATAGGAGGAGTACCTTGTGGTATAAGATGAGCAAATATGTGGTATGTATTTTTGAATCATCCATAAATTATAAATCTTAATCATAAAGGTAGAGCAAGGGAAAGAGAAAAAACTAAATGCCTTGATCTTGTGAAAATATAAGGAAATAATCCTATTATATTGTTTACTATAATAAAAAAGAATAAAGCAATAAATATTAGAGTGTTATTTTTTTTTGTTAGAATTTTAAATTCTAAATGTAAAGAAAGAATAATTTTTTGAATAAAAAAATTAAAACGATTAGGAATTAATCAAAATAATGAAGGAACAAAAAAAATTCTAATGTATGTTCTTATTCAATTTAAAGATAAAAAAAATATAGAGGAAGGATTAAACGATGAAAATAAGTTTGCTATCATTTCCAAGATATTTTTTTAATAAATTTAAAAATTTTTTGATTAGGGATTTTGTTAAAATAAAAATAAAAAATAATAACAATTAATATAAATAATAAAATAAAAATAAAAAATAATATTAATCAATTTATAGGTATAGTTTGAGGAATTAAAAATTAATTTTTAAAATAATTTTAGTTTGACAAACTAATGTTATATATTTAACTAAATTTTTTCACTAGAAGTAGGCGATAATTACTATAAATTGGTTTAAGAGACCATTACTTTCTTTCAGTCATCTAATGAATTTTTATCAATTCATTTTAAAAAATTTCTATTAGAAATTCTTTCAATAGAAATTGGTATAAATCTATGATTTGTTCCACAAATTTCTGAACATTGACCATAAAATATCCCTGTTCGATTTAAAATAAATCTCATTTGATTTAATCGTCCTGGAGAAGCATCAATTTTAATTCCTGAGGAAGGAATAGTTCATGAATGAATTACATCAGAAGATGAAATAATTATACGAATTGGGGAGTAGTACGGTAAGATAGTACGATTATCAACTTCTAAAAGACGAAAATTAAATTTTTGAAGTTCTTCTATAGGTATTATATAAGAATCAAATTCGATATTTTTGAAATCTGAATATTCATAGGTTCAATATCATTGGTGTCCGATAGTTTTTAAAGAAATTAAGGGATTACGTGTTTCATCAATTAAATAGATTAGTTTTAAAGAAGGAAGAGCAATAAAAATTAAAGTTAATGTTGGAAGAACAGTTCAAATTATTTCAATTAAATGACCTTCTAGTAATAAGCGATGATTATATTTATTAAAAAATAAATTAACTATAATAAAGGCAACTGCACAAGTAATTATAGTTAAAATTAATAGGGCGTGATCATGAAAAAATTTTAGTTGTTCAAATAAAAAGGAGGAACTGTCTAAAAATATTGAAGATTTTCAAGTAGCTATTTCTAAAAAAAGTTTATTCTTTATAATTGGGGTTTAAATCCAATGCACTATTCTGCCATATTAGAATTTAATAGATAATATGGGAATTTCATAATATCTATGTTCATTAGGAGGTGAAAGTTGAAATCATTCTATTAAAGATGGTATATTAATATTTATTTTTCTTAATCGTATGGAAAAGAATCTTTCTCATACAATAATAATTATTATTAGTACTCTAAATGAAGAAAAAATTGATCCAATAGATGAAATTTTATTTCAGGTATAATAAGCATCAGGATAATCCGAGTATCGCCGAGGTATACCTCTTAATCCTAAAAAATGTTGAGGAAAAAATGTTAAATTTACTCCTGTAAATATTAAGTAAAATTGAATTTTTAAAAATTTATTATTAAAATTAAATCCTGTAATTAATGGGAATCAATGAATAAATCCTGCTATAATTGCAAAAACAGCTCCTATAGATAAAACGTAATGAAAATGTGCTACTACATAATATGTATCATGTAAAATAATATCTATTGAGGAATTTGCTAAGATTACTCCTGTTAATCCTCCAATAGTAAATAAAAATAAAAATCCTATTGTTCATAAAAATGAGGGAGTATAAGAAAATTGTATACCATGTAAAGTAGCTAATCAGGAAAAAATTTTAATTCCTGTAGGAATTGCAATAATTATGGTAGCTGAAGTAAAGTAAGCTCGAGTATCAACATCTATTCCAACTGTAAATATATGATGTGCTCAAACTACAAATCCTAATAATCCAATAGCTAATATGGCATAAATTATACCTAAAGCTCCAAACGCAGTTTTTTTTATTCTTTCTTGAGTAATAATATGAGAAATTATACCAAATCCAGGTAAAATTAAAATATAAACTTCTGGGTGGCCAAAAAATCAAAATAAATGTTGATAAAGAATTGGATCTCCTCCTCCTATTGGATCAAAAAAAGAGGTATTAATATTTCGATCGGTTAGTAATATTGTAATTGCACCTGCTAATACAGGTAATGATAATAATAGTAAAATTGCAGTAATTAAAACTGATCATACAAATAGAGGTGTTTTATCTAAATATATTCCTATAGGGCGTATATTTATAATTGTCGTAATAAAGTTTACTGCTCCTAAAATTGAGGAAATTCCTGCTAAGTGTAGACTAAAAATTACTAAATCTACAGAAGATCCTCTGTGAGCAATATTAGAGGAAAGGGGTGGGTAAACCGTTCATCCAGTTCCTGCTCCTCTTTCTACTAATATTCTAAAAATTAGTAGTGTTAATGCTGGTGGTAATAATCAAAATCTTATATTATTAAGTCGAGGGAAAGCTATATCTGGAGCTCCAATTATAAGTGGTACTAATCAATTTCCAAATCCTCCAATTATAATTGGTATAACTATAAAGAAAATTATAATAAAAGCATGAGCAGTTACAATAACATTATAGATTTGATCATTTCCAATTAATCTATTTGTTGTTCCTAATTCTAAACGAATTAAAATTCTTAATGAAGTTCCTACTATTCCAGATCATATTCCAAATAAAAAATACAATGTTCCAATATCTTTATGATTAGTGGAAAATAATCATTTATTCAATAAAGTGGCTGAATTATAAGCGATAAATTGTAAATTTATTTATGAGTAAACTCCTTTATTAGTCTTATATTCAACTAATGATTATAAATTGCAAATTTATAGGTGAATTTTATTCTAAGGCTTAGAGTATAATCTATTTTTAACTTTGAAGGTTAATAGTTTATTTAACTTAAATCCTTAACAATTATTAAAAATAATTGTAAAAATGATAATTCCTGTAATGTTAAATCAGTTTATAAAAAAAATAAATTTAAATTCGGAATTCTTAAAGATATTTTTTTTATCTGAATTTTTAAATGATAGCGGTTGAAGAGTTATTCGAATATAAATATATAATCTTAATATAGTAAGTAAAACAATTAAGAATGCTAAAAAATATAACTCATTTTCTAGAAGAATTTTTAATACTATTCATTTAGGGAAAAATCCAATGAAAGGAGGAACTCCTCCTAATGAAAATAAATTTAAAAAAAAAAAAAATTTAGTAGTTTTTCTTGAATTATAAAGTATAAATAATTCTTCTAAAGTATTAATATTATATTTATTTAATACTAAAACTAAATTTGTTGTGATAAAAATATAAATTGTAAAATAAAAAGCTCATAATGATTGGTTTAAAAATATTATAGCTATTATTCATCCTATATGATTAATAGAAGATAAAGCTAAAATTTTCTTTATTCTAGTTTGGTTTCAAATTTTTAATCCTCTAATAGTAATAGATAAAAGGATAATAGTACAAAAAAAAGAGTTTATTTCAAAATTATACATAATTAAAATTATAGGAGCAATTTTTTGTCAAGTTATTATGATTAATAAATTAATTCATCTTAGTCCTATTGCTACTCTAGGATATCATATGTGAAATGGGGCGGCTCCTATTTTTAATAAAATAGCAGAATTAAAAATAAATTTTGATAAAGGAGTAAGATCATAAACATTTCCTAGTAAAATATAAGAATTTAAAAAAGCAAATAAAATTAATATAGAAGCTGATACTTGAACAAGAAAGTATTTAATTGCAACTTCTGAAGATTGTTTTATATTATCAGAATTAATAAGAGTAATAAAAGCTATAAGATTTATTTCTAGTCCAATTCAAATATTAATTCATGAGTAAGCTGAAATTGAGATAAAAGTTCCAACAATTATGATATTTAAGAATAGAATATTTATTATTTTAATAATAAAGAAAAGGGGTTTACCTTTATAAATGGGGTATGAACCCATTAGCTTCTTTAGCTTATCTTTATATTTTAGTATAAGATGTACAGAAATTTTTGAAATTTCAAGTAATAATTTAATTTATTAAATATATTACTATTTTTAATTACTTGTATTTAATTAGTCATTAAAAAATTCTATATTTAATTAGTATTATTTACTATTTTTAATTATTTAAATATAAATAATCATCAAAAATATTAAATAATTTTAATTATTTAATATTTTTAATTATTTACTATTTTTAATTATTTTCATATAAATGGTAATAAAAAATTCTATATTTAATTAGTATTATTTACTATTTTTAATTATTTAAATATAAATAGTCATCAAAAATATTAAATAATTTAAATTATTTATTTTAATTATTTTTTACTTTAATTATTTACTATTTTTAATTATTTGTATTTAATTAGTCATTAAAAAATTCTATATTTAATTAGTATTATTTACTATTTTTAATTAACTTAAATATTTTGCAAAGCAATTCGTAGAACTTAGAAGAATTTTCAATGTTTCGAACAATTCGTTTTAAGTTTCTCTGCAACTATTTGTTGCAAATTGCAAAGCAACTCGTAGAATTTAGAAGAATTTTCAATGTTTCGAACAATTCGTTTTAAGTTTCTCTGCAACTATTTGTTGCAAATTGCAAAGCAACTCGTAGAGCTTGGAAATAATAATGACAAAGATTACCTCAATTAATTTTCATTTTTTTACCTGGGTCGTAAAGAAATGACAAAGATTACCTCAATTAATTTTCATTTTTTTACCTGGGTCGTAAAGAAATGATAAGGATTACCTCGATTAATTTTCATTTTTTACCTGGGTCGTAAAGAAATGACAAAGATTACCTCAATTAATTTTCATTTTTTTACCTGGGTCGTAAAGAAATGACAAAGATTACCTCAATTAATTTTCATTTTTTTACCTGGGTCGTAAAGAAATGATAAGGATTACCTCGATTAATTTTCATTTTTTACCTGGGTCGTAAAGAAATGACAAAGATTACCTCAATTAATTTTCATTTTTTTACCTGGGTCGTAAAGAAATGACAAAGATTACCTCAATTAATTTTCATTTTTTTACCTGGGTCGTAAAGAAATGACAAAGATTACCTCGATTAATTTTCATTTTTTTTACCTGGGTCGTAAAGAAATGATAAGGATTACCTCGATTAATTTTCATTTTTTTACCTGGGTCGTAAAGAAATGACAAAGATTACCTCAATTAATTTTCATTTTTTTACCTGGGTCGTAAAGAAATGACAAAGATTACCTCGATTAATTTTCATTTTTTTTACCTGGGTCGTAAAGAAATGATAAGGATTACCTCGATTAATTTTCATTTTTTTACCTGGGTCGTAAAGAAATGACAAAGATTACCTCAATTAATTTTCATTTTTTTACCTGGGTCGTAAAGAAATGACAAAGATTACCTCAATTAATTTTCATTTTTTTACCTGGGTCGTAAAGAAATGACAAAGATTACCTCAATTAATTTTCATTTTTTTACCTGGGTCGTAAAGAAATGATAAGGATTACCTCGATTAATTTTCATTTTTTTACCTGGGTCGTAAAGAAATGATAAGGATTACCTCGGTCAAATTTTCAATGTTTCGAAGAAATTATTTGATTTAATTATTTTTTTATAAAATTAATTTTTAAAGACTTAGTTATATGATTTAAATGGTATATTTTTAGGTTTTAAAGAAAACTTTAAAGAAACTTTTTTTTTTTTAAAACAAATTTTATTTTTTTTTCTGTAGAAATTCCAACAAAAAAAAAAATTCTAAAACGAAATTTTGTAAATTTTAAAAATTAACTAAATTTATAAAATTTGAAAAAAAATCAAAAAAAATTAAATGAAAAATTCAATGATTAGGGGTGGTGCACACATGATCCATTATATCAAAATGGCCCTTTTTAATTCAGGCACCCTAAT